TCCAATCTACTCATCCTGTATATTGTCTTTTTCGTTCCATGTTGCAATATAAACTTATTATTTGATTATACGATACAAGGTTATACGAGAACGAATTCCTTATTTATAAACTATTTTCGATGAGAATTTGTATTTTAATTGAAAAAAATCTTTCTATATAGATAGATATTGAAGTGCTATCTCAGATTCAAAAAAAAAAGAGAATCATTTCTTTCAATACTCACTTATTATTAGTTAACAATCCTAATCCTCATATGCTTAATTCTGATAGGAAATAAAATAGTAAAATAATTATTCATCGAATGACTATTCATCTATTGTATTTTCATCAAATAGGGGGCAGGAAGATTCTATGGAAAAATGGTGGTTCAATTCGATGTTGTCTAATGAGAAGTTAAAGTTAGAACATAGGTATGGTTTAAGTAAATCAATGGAAAGTCTTGATGCTATTGGCCATACCAGTGGAAGTGATGAACCCCTTCTAAATGATACGGAGAAAAATTGGAGTGATAGTGTTAGTTATAGTTTCAGTAATGTTGATTATTTATTTGGTATCAGGGATATTTGGAGTTTGATCTCTGATGACACTTTTTTAGTTAGGGATAGTAATGGTGACAGTTATTCCGTATATTTTGATATTGAAAATCATAGTTTTGAGATTGACAATGATAGTTCTTTTCTGAGTGAATTAGAAGGTTTTTTTTCTAGTTTTTTGAATAGGGGGTCTAAGAGAAACAATCACTACTATTATCATTACATGTATGATACTCAATCTAGTTGGACTAATCACATTAATAGTTGCATTAATAGTTATCTTCGTTTTGAAGTCAGTATTAATAGTTCCATTTCAGGTGGTACTGACAATTACAGTGACAGTTACATTTATAGTTTCATTTGTACTGAAAATGTAAGTGGTAGTGAAAGTGGAAGTTTTAGTATAAGAACTCGTAATAATGGCAGTGATTTCAATATAAGAGGAAGATCTAATGATTTCGATATAAATAAAAAATACAGACATTTATGGGTTCAATGCGAAAATTGTTATGGATTAAATTATAAAAAACTTCTTAGGTCAAAAATGAATATTTGTGAACAGTGTGGATATCATTTGAAAATGAGTAGTTCAGATAGAATCGAACTTTCGATTGATTCGGGCACTTGGGATCCTATGGATGAAGATATGGTTTCTATGGACCCCATTCAATTTCATTCAGAAGAGGAACCTTATAAAGATCGTATCGATTCTTATCAAAGAAAGACAGGTTTAACTGAAGCTGTTCAAACAGGCATAGGTCAACTAAACGGTATTCCCACAGCAATTGGGGTTATGGATTTTCAGTTCATGGGAGGTAGTATGGGATCTGTAGTAGGTGAGAAAATCACTCGTTTGATTGAGTATGCTACTAATCGATCTATACCTGTCATTATTGTGTGTGCTTCTGGAGGAGCACGCATGCAAGAAGGAAGTTTGAGCTTGATGCAAATGGCTAAAATATCTTCTGCTTCATATGATTACCAATCCACTAAAAAGTTATTCTATGTACCAGTCCTTACATCTCCTACAACCGGTGGAGTAACAGCCAGTTTTGGTATGTTGGGAGATATCATTATTGCTGAACCTAATGCGTACATTGCATTTGCGGGTAAAAGAGTAATTGAACAAACATTGAATAAGACAGTACCCGATGGTTCACAAGCGGCTGAGTATTTATTCCATAAAGGCTTATTCGACCCAATCGTACCACGTAATCCTTTAAAAGGTGTTCTAAGTGAGTTATTTCAGCTCCATGGTTTCTTTCCCTTGAATCAAAATTCAAAAAATTAAAGTATAGCACTAGATTCAGTTATTTTGTTTGTAGCGAACAAGTATTTAGTTCATCATAATAAAAAAAAAATCTAAAAATAAAAAGAAATATCAAATATGGAAATGAAATAAAATAATTTCTACATCTATCACATTTTTACTATGAATCCCTGTTTGTTGGATCCTATTATTTAGAGTCGCGAATTCATAATGAACTTAATTTTCATAAGAAAACTCCTTTTAAATAAAAAACTCCTTATTAGATTAGAAAGAAAGATAGAAAGAACATAAGGATGGGAGAAGAAGAATAATAAAATTTGTAAAAAAAGATTACCCTATTTATATTCGTGTAGAAAATAGGTACACTTAATTTAGTTCTACATTTTTGCACTTATTATCTATCCTTTTTTTTATTAAAATTGAATATTTTAATATTATTTTTATATTTTAAATTTCTATTTTAATATAAATATATTATTTATAAATTATATATTTATATATACTTAATTGTTTATATATACTTAGTAGTATAATATTATATAAAATACAATAGTCAATATTACCTAATATTACTTATAATAGATATACTTATCATATCATAAGATATCTTTCTAATAGATACAAATATATAGATACAAATATTAAATCGGGGCACCCATTCTATGACAGATCTCAACTTACCCTCTATTTTTGTGCCTTTAGTGGGCCTAGTATTTCCGGCAATTGCAATGGCTTCTTTATCTCTTCATGTCCAAAAAAATAAGATTGTCTAGATCCAATGGGACCAAATCCTATCAATTTATTTCAACACTGTATCATAATACAGATATTTTTTTAGTACAATATGGTACGATATGTGGCTCTTTCCACACACAAATGAAAGAACTGTTATGTATGCAGATACATGCTATCTGCATAAATGCATGTATATATATATAGCTGGTTAAAAACGGATCAGTAAATATTTTTAATAGAAAGTCAATGTATCTAACCAATTACTCCACATCAGAATAGTGCTAGTTGATGAAAGTTACTTCGGGATCAAGAAAGGTAAAGTCAAATTTGGGTTATTCTCTCAATTCCAATCGAATGCAACTGGATCTAGTATAGTATGAATTGGCGATCAGAACATATATGGATAGAACTTATAAGGGGGTCTCGAAAAACAAGTAATTTTTGCTGGGCCTGTATCCTTTTTTTAGGTTCACTAGGATTCTTAGCGGTTGGAACTTCCAGTTATCTTGGTAGGAATCTGATATCCATATTTCCGTCTCAGCAAATTATTTTTTTTCCACAAGGAATCGTGATGTCTTTTTACGGGATCGCAGGTCTGTTCGTTAGCTCCTATTTGTGGTGCACAATTTTGTGGAATGTAGGTAGTGGTTATGACCGATTCGATAGAAAAGAAGGAATTGTGTGCATTTTTCGTTGGGGATTTCCTGGAATAAATCGTCGCATCTTCCTTCGCTTCCTTATGAGAGATATCCAATCAATCAGAATTGAGGTTAAAGAGGGTCTTTATCCTCGTCGTGTCCTTTATATGGAAATCAGAGGTCAAGGGGCCATTCCCTTGACTCGTACTGATGAGAATTTTACTCCACGAGAAATTGAACAAAAAGCTGCCGAATTGGCCTATTTCTTGGGCGTACCAATTGAAGTATTTTGAAATGAATTGAACACAATAAAGAATAAATGTTTTCTCGGCATGGGGGAAGGAACTTGCTAATTCCCTTTTTAATATAATTGAAGTCTTTTTGGAATGTTCATTTGAACAAAACATGTTAGATTATTCTATTTCCTCCTTCCTTTGTCGTGGTGACTCCCATAGAATAAACCAAAAAAGCAGGAGGGCATATATGGAATAACTATAATAAACTATACTATAATAAAGAAGAAAATTAAGAAAAGAAGAAATTTTTGTATACCATTTGTATACCAAAAGTATTTCATATGCGTATGGATCCCAACTCAATTCTTTTCTACTAGAAAATTTCTACTAGAAAAAAGGCTAATCTAAGGCTAATATAATAAGTAGGGATTCATCAAATATATCCGAACATTTATTTCGTAATACGGAATTCATCTCATCTTTTTAGGCCCAAAATTTTGATGATACCTTTTTTCCTTGGTTGTGGCTAGGCGGTGAAACATTTCGAAATAATTAACTGAGGGGGGTTTTCGTTTCTAAATCCGATTCGTTATTTTAAGTGGGTTTTCGAGTATTCATAGAAAGGAACAAATGAAGATGAAATTGCTTCGAATTTGCCCATTTAAATTTGCCCAATTGAGATATCTAGGAATAATATTGATTTTTCATTTTTATCCGAAAAGGGCGAACCCTTATCCCATTTCTATATTCCTTCTAGATCCAAGAACTAAACTCAATTTTGACACAAAAATTGGAATGAATAGACCCATAGGTTCAATACCTTGTTATAGAACTCGTGCTTCAGAGAAATATCATATAGAGTCAACGAATGAAGCAGGTTCATTAACGATTCAATTCACAGATAAAAAATGAAAAAAAAGAAAGCATTGCCTTCTTTCCCATATCTTGTATCTATAGTATTTTTGCCCTGGTGGGTTTCTCTCTCATTTAATAAATGTCTGGAACTTTGGGTTACAAATTGGTGGAATACCGGGCAATCCAAAACTCTCTTGAATATCATTCAAGAGAAAAACGTTCTAGAAAGATTCATAGAATTAGAAGAACTCTTTCTGTTGGACGAAATGATAAAGGAGTACCCGGAGACACATATACAAAAACTTCGTATAGGAATACACAAGGAAACGATACAATTGGTCAAAACACACAATGAATATCATCTACATATCATTTTGCATTTCTCGACAAATATAATCTCTTTCGCTATTCTAAGTGGTTATTTTATTTTGGGTAATGAGGAACTTGTCATTCTTAATTCTTGGGTTCAGGAATTCCTCTATAACTTAAGTGACACAATAAAAGCTTTTTCGATTCTTTTAGTTACTGATTTATGGATTGGATTTCACTCGACTCATGGTTGGGAACTAATAATTGGTTCGTTCTACAATGATTTTGGATTGGCTCATAACGATCAAATTATATCTGGTCTTGTTTCCACCTTTCCAGTTATTCTAGATACAATTGTGAAATATTGGATTTTCCATTATTTAAATCGTGTATCTCCTTCGCTTGTAGTCATTTATCATTCAATGAATGAATGAAGAACTCATTTGATCTCCTGATATCAATCAAATAAATCAGGATCTTTCTTCCTTTATAAAGAAACCATTTTGAATCTTACTTAATTCTTTATATTTTATTTCTACCAGTTCAAGGTATTCGTCCTATATTACAGTACAACTATTCCAGTACAATGACAGACTCGTGCATAGGGAACTTTACTAGTTCCCTATCTAATTTATTGTAGAAATTCCGAGATCCATGATTGGACATGCAAAATAGAAATACTTTTTCTTGGGTAAAGGAACAGATGACTCTATCCATTTCTGTATCGATCATGATATATGTAATAACTCGAGCATCCATTTCAAATGCATATCCCATTTTTGCGCAGCAGGGTTATGAAAACCCACGAGAAGCAACTGGACGAATTGTATGTGCTAATTGCCATTTAGCTAATAAGCCCGTGGATATTGAAGTTCCGCAAGCTGTGCTTCCTGATACTGTATTTGAAGCAGTTGTTCAAATTCCTTATGATATGCAACTGAAACAAGTTCTTGCTAATGGTAAAAAAGGGGGTTTGAATGTGGGTGCTGTTCTTATTTTACCCGAGGGATTCGAATTAGCCCCCCCCGATCGTATTTCTCCTGAGTTGAAAGAAAAGATAGGAAATCTGTCTTTTCAGAGTTATCGTCCCAATAAAAAAAATATTCTTGTGATAGGTCCTGTTCCGGGTCAGAAATATAGTGAAATCGTCTTTCCCATTCTTTCCCCCGACCCTGCTACAAAGAAAGACGTTCACTTCTTAAAATATCCCATATATGTGGGTGGGAACAGAGGAAGGGGTCAGATTTATCCTGATGGTAGCAAGAGTAACAATACAGTCTATAATGCTACATCAGCAGGTATAGTAAGCAAAATAGTACGTAAAGAAAAGGGAGGATATGAAATAACCATAGTTGATGCATCGGATGGACGTCAAGTGGTTGATATTATACCTCCAGGACCAGAACTTCTTGTTTCAGAGGGTGAATCCATTAAGCTTGATCAACCATTAACAAGCAATCCCAATGTAGGAGGGTTTGGTCAGGGAGATGCAGAAATAGTGCTTCAAGATCCATTACGCGTCCAAGGCCTTTTGTTCTTCTTCGCATCTGTTATTTTGGCACAAGTTTTTTTGGTTCTTAAAAAGAAACAGTTTGAAAAAGTTCAATTGTACGAAATGAATTTTTAGGTCTAGAGATTCCTTAACATTTGGTAAAAAGTGCCGATTTTTTGTCCATCGATACAATTATGTATGATCAAAAAATTCTGTAAATCCTTTTGCTTGCTTTGTTTATATTCTTTTTGTTTTGCAGGACGCCTGGAATTCATTACTTGTATTCCATTTTAGTAATAAACAATAGGCATACAAACAAATACAAAAGAAGAGAATACAAGGCAAGGATGGTAAAAATGAAAGGAACAAATACTTTTAGGAAGGATTACTAGTCTTCCTAATCTTCTATTCGACGCAAGACGACACAAGAAAACGGGTGAAAATTCCTTTTTCTTGTGTCGTCTTGTATCAAAATAATAATTATTTTTTTTTTCCTGTTCATCAAAGATTACTATTCCTTTCCTTCTTTTCCGGGTCTATCGGAACTCCTTTGTTTAGATTCATAAGAAGTAGTGGACAAACAAAGGAAAAAAAGGATTATGGGTGAATAAGTTATTGAGCAAATAGAATTTATTCACTTATTCAATAATCTTCACTTATTCAATATAAGTTAAACTTCTAACTTAGAGAAATTATTCAAACAAAAAAGACTGCTCCGGTTGAAAGGCGGATTTTTTTTTACGAATATCCAAATCTTTATTTATTATATGATCAGATATATGATCAGAGTTTTTATTTTATTTTTAGAGTAGTTTTGATTAAGGTTCTATTAGTTTAGTCTAGAAATGATTTGCAGGATGTCTCATCCCTAGAAATCAATATAATTATTATATTGTATTATAGATAAAATCGATTGATTCGTTCTTTCTTCTTGCTTCCAGTTAATGTTAATATTTTGGGGGAAGGGCAGGGACTATGAATCAACCGCTAGATTCAATTGTTCACAAACATTATTAAGAAACAAAAGAATAGAGTGGTTTGAAACATCAGAGCAAAGGATCCTTTTTGTCATTTCTACAAAACAAATATAATATTTTGATTATGCTGACTGGATAACTAACCAATTTGTAGGTTATGGAATAGATCAAAGTCTCATTATAAGAGTAAGAACTCCGCGGGCCCTTTCCGCTCTAATCAGACAAAGGAGGGTAAGGACCCGCTAAGTTCTTACTTTTTCATGTCTACAACCCAGCTCATCCGATTACTAGAGAGATGAACCCAACCCAGAATATGAACCGTAAAAGAAAACACCTATTAAACCGATCACAAGAATACCAGTTACAGTACCTATCAGCCAAAGAGGAATCCTTCCAGTAGTATCGGCCATTTCCCCTACTTTCCTCCACATTTCATCAAGTGGTCATGCTAGAG